AATGTATAAACCAATGCTTCCATAAATTTGATCGTGGTTTACAATTATAGCTTTCATACCTGTTTTGTTTACTTGGGAGTATTCCTACGGATAAAGAAAGAAAAAGAGTCAAAGAAACGGCAGCGATTTAAATCAAGATTCCTGCAGTACCCCACTTAACTTATTAAATAAAATCGTAAACAGAAACTAGACGAAAAAAAAACAATGTTGCATCAGACTGCTTGTCTTTTTGTAGTTGTATCTCCAAGTTTTTGGAATGCACCAAATTCCAGTTGAGCATCCAAATCTGGATCAATACCAGCAAAAACATCTCTGAAGAGGGTTCTAGCACCATGCCAAATGTGTCCAAAGAAGAAAAGTAGAGCAAACGAAGCATGCCCAAAAGTAAACCAACCTCTTGGACTGCTACGAAAAACACCGTCAGATTTCAAAGTAGCACGATCTAATTCAAAAATCTCACCCAATTGAGCCCGTCTAGCATATTTTTTCACAGTTACGGGATCACTATAACTAACTCCATTAAGTTCACCACCATAAAACTCAACAGTTACACCTACTTGTTCGACACTATATTTAGATTCTGCTCTTCTAAATGGGACGTCGGCTCTAACAATTCCATCTCCGTCTACCAAAACAACCGGAAATGTTTCAAAAAAGGTAGGCATACGGCGTACAAAAAGTTCACGCCCTTCTTTATTTCGAAAGACGGGGTGTCCTAACCATCCAACAGCTATTCCATCCCCATTGTCCATTGAACCCGCTCGGAATAACCCCCCCTTTGCTGGATTATTACCAATATAATCATAAAAAGCTAATTTTTCAGGAATTTTTGCCCAAGCTTCTGATAAACTTTGATTTTCAGCTAGTCCAGCGCTAACTCTTCGATATATTTCTTGTTGAAAGTATCCCTGATCCCATTGATAACGAGTGGGACCAAATAATTCTATGGGAGTAGTTGCAGAACCATACCACATAGTTCCAGCAACAACAAAAGCGGCAAAAAAGACAGCAGCAATACTACTGGAAAGGACAGTTTCAATATTGCCCATACGTAATCCTTTGTATAGACGTTGAGGCGGACGAACACTAAGATGGAATAAGCCCGCTAATATACCCAACGTCCCTGCTGCAATATGATGAGAGGCTATTCCTCCCGGAACAAAAGGGTCAAAGCCCTCCACGCCCCACGCCGGATTTACGGGTTGGACCTTTCCGGTTAGTCCATAAGGGTCGGATACCCATATTCCAGGACCATATAATCCTGTTACATGAAATGCGCCAAAACCAAAGCAAGCCACTCCTGAAAGAAATAAATGAATTCCAAAAATCTTGGGTAAATCCAAAGAAGGTTTTCCTGTACGTTCATCACAAAAAATTTCTAGATCCCAATATACCCAATGCCAAATAGATGCCAAGAAACATAAGCCAGAAAACACGATATGTGCTCCGGCTACCCCTTCATAACTCCAAAGACCCGGATTCGTTATAGTCCCTCCTGTAATATTCCAACCGCCCCATGAATTGGTTATTCCTAAACGGGTCATGAAAGGGATAACGAACATACCTTGTCTCCACATTGGATCAAGAACCGGGTCGGAGGGATCAAAAACGGCTAATTCATATAGAGCCATCGAACCGGCCCAACCAGCAACCAGAGCCGTATGCATTATATGAACAGAAAGCAAACGACCGGGATCATTCAAGACAACAGTATGAACACGATACCAAGGCAACCCCATGGAAATACCCCTTTATCAACGAAAAATAGATCCTATGTTACTTTATTGCATTGGAAAAAACTATGCTACGGACCCCCCTTTTTTAGGTAATTATTTCGGAGCAAGGATTAATATTTGTTCTATTCTGTTAGTAATAACGGAACAATTCGATTCATCGGAAAAAAGGGAAGCGGATCTATTCTATATCCGATAAGTACCAATACGCAATGGGGGTGAGTCCTATTTTATATGAACAAAGATAGCTATTGTTGTTCATCATTCAGAAGCCCATTCGTAAAAAATTGCCTTTATTTTTATTCATTCTCTCTTACTTTAGTTTGATTTTATAGTTTCTTTTAGCTTATTCAACTTCTGTATTCAATATGATTTTTTTAAATACGACTAATAAAGTAGGAAAAAGGAGAATATTATTAAAAAATTAAATTCCCTAATTTTTCCACATCAAAGTCAAATCTGCAGTCTCTGTTTTTCATGCCCATTGGCGTTCCGAAAGTCTTTTTTCCATTTACTGAAGATGAAGAGGATTCTTGGGTTGACGTATAGTGCGACTTGTCAGACATATTGGGCTATATGGGATTTACCCGTTTTCTCCCTCGATCGAGATATCCTCTGTTTCGCCCAAAAAGATTGATTTTATTATCAAAGATTTGTAACGCGAAGCGCAAAAAAGTGGAATTAAATGCAGGGAGTATTTAGATTGATATTAGATTATCAAAAATTTTTATGGTTTACGTGATCGGACTAATAAAATGAAGTATCCAGGCTCCGTTTAGCAAAAACCCAGTTGATAATTAATATAGAATATTTTTAGAATTACTACTTAATTATGATATGCAAAATTATGCATAAAAAATTATAAAAAAAATTGAAACAGGGTGATCTTGTTGATCAAAAAAAAAAATGAAAATTTGTTGACTATTTGAAAGAAGACACGTGAAAGAAATGAATTGAAAAAAAAAAGAGTAGTAAAAAAAAAAAAGACGCGGTATTTGGTTCATTTGTCCTATATGTGCAAATCAAAATCGGGCAAATTTTTCCTTTTACTCGGGGTAGAGCATAAACCTAAAAAATGGAATAAAAAAGGAAGCAGCCCGTTCAGGAACAAGAAAAAATCATCGCCATTTAAACTTAATTAGGATCGTCAATATAAACTGAATCTCGATGAAAAAAAAATATCAATGAATCAAGTTAGTCTGACAGGCTTAAGCAACCTTTAGGATTCTAAAATCTAATAAAAGGGGCCAAGACTTTTTTTCTTTTACTTTTAAAAAGGGAGCAAGCCCTTCCCTTAAAAGTTAGAAAGAAAGGCCTTCTATGAAAAAAGGGGGGTTGTAATCGACACATTGATTTTTTCACAATTTTTATTGAACCGTATGCATCAAAAGGTGCCTGTACGGCTCCTAAGGAATAAATTTATATCCTAATCAACCGACTTTATCGAGAACGTTTTCTTTTTTTAGGTCAAGAGGCTGAGGGCGAAACCTCGAATCAAATTATGGGTCTTATGGTAGTTCTTAGTATAGACGACCCTACCAGAGATCTTTATTTATTTATAAACTCTCCTGGTGGGGGGGTAATATCTGGAATTGGTGTTTATGATACCATGCAACTTGTACCAGCCGAGGTACATACAATATGCCTGGGAGTGGCCGCTTCAATAGCTTCCCTTATCCTACTCGGAGGGACAATTCCCAAACGTCTAGCCTGCCCTAACTCTTGGCGCCAACGAGTTTTTTTTAGAGAAAAAATACTATGCCTTCGCCATCGGAAATATTCATTTGTTAAGTAATAATAGCATGGCACTTCGAATTCGATAGAAAATTTTTTAGATTCAAAAACATGTATTCTATATTGAAAAAGTAGTATGAGATAAGGAAGGGGCATTTCTTTCAAATGATATCTTACCTATTCGGAACACATTGACACATCTAAGTGTCACAAACTTTGTCTTAACACCGGGAGCTTGCTTACAAACTTGTTGAAAAAATTTATATAAAAAAAAAAGACACTTTGGGATTGCTGAATCATACACGAAAAAAATAATAATATATAAAGCAACGGAACCATCATAATATTTCATAAAATTAATACCCCACTAATACCTCACAAAACAGATTAGATTTTAGCCCTAAAAAAAGATGCTCATTGGACTATGTTATGGATCCTTTATGGATCTGCGTATAATACAACCTATATATCATTTTTTATTTACCCAAAAGTTACCCCAAATAAAAGAAAGATAATTTACCCCAAAGAAAAGAAAAGAAAGGTAAAAAAAAACATAACTTCCGTTGTGGAGCCGTATGCAATGAAAAAATGCCTGTACGGTTACTCAAAATTCTCTTTTTTTTTTTTTTCCTCTACCACTTTTTCCCTTTTGTAACTTGGGTGCCCCCTTTTCTACCCATTTCTAACAACTAGAAAAACCCATTCTATTGTATCATCAGGGTAATGATCCATCAACCCGCAAGTTCATTTTTTGAGTCACCATGCGTCGAATTTCTCGTGGAATCGGATGAGCTGATAATAGTTCGCGAAAACCTCGTAGGGCTTTATGTACAAAGAACTGGCCAACCAACATGGATTATATCCGAAGACCTGGAACGGGATATTTTTATGTCACCAACAGAAGCCCAAGCCCATGGCATTGTTGATCATGTAGGGCTTGACCTAGAGATTCAATAAAAAAACAGATTTCTTTCACGCCGATCGAAAATTGATAATTTTAGATCTTTTCGATTATATGGTGTTGTGTCGTCGGTCTCTAAAATCTAATTGTTTCTCTCTGAAATCTATTTTTTGAATATTCAAGAGAAGCACTTCCGCGTTAGACGGTTAGACTACGACTAAACCAACCCTTTATTTATATGATTCCGTATGCCAACCATTAAACAACTTATTAGAAATACAAGACAGCCAATCCGAAATGTCACGAAATCCCCAGCGCTTCGGGGATGCCCTCAGCGACGAGGAACATGTACTCGGGTGTATGTGCGACTCGTTTAGATCATAGACGGAGACACAAAAAGGAAATTCTTTTTGAAATATCAAGGATCAGTACCTTTGAATAAAATAGAATGGAGGAACTCAATTTAAAATGAAAAAAGAGAGATCGTTCATATTTTCTATTGTGTCTGAAACTTATGGTTTACATTGGTGCAAATCCAAAAAACTCTATTTTTTTTAGAAAACCCCCAATGATAACAAATGATTATCCATTAAGCGGGGGAAATTCAAATTTTTATTTAAAATATTCCACTCTTGAAAGAAAAGAACGGACTAACAGGGTAAACGACCAAATCAATTTTAAAAGTGAAATACCGTTACTGTATAAAGTGGATCTCATTGTGAAAGACCTATTACTGGAATATTCATGGGGTAGAGCCAAAGAATGTGAATTGTACAAGTTACCAATAGTATTGATTAATTCAAAGAAGGAGCTCCGGTGTATAGAGAGGACCTCACCGTTTTAGAAGTAACCATAGAAACGATGGAACCCACTATTTATACACTTCTATTTTTTGATATCAAGTATAAAGGCAATTTCTCCTTTCAAAGCAAAGGAAAATATCTAGCAAAAAATAGTGGTGGGGAAGGTTAGAGTAGCAAAAGCCATTGGAATTTTTTTTTATACACTGGAAAAAATCGTTTGGTTATTAATAGACTAGTAAAGGGGAAAAGAATAACTCAAAAAAGAATGAGTTATTCATCAAAGTTTGATTTATTCAATGACTAGAATTAAACGCGGATATATAGCTCGGAAACGTAGAACACAACTTCGTTCCTTTACATCAAGCTTTCGAGGGGCTCATTCACGACTTATGCGAACTATGACTGAACAGAGAATAAAAGCCTTAGTTTCGGCTCGTCGAGATAGGAGAGTAAGAAAAAGAGATTTTCGTCGTTTATGGATCACTCGAATAAATGCCGTAATTCACGAAATGGGGGTATTCTATAACTATAACCGATTCATACACAATCTGTACAATAAGCAATTACTTCTTAATCGGAAAATACTTGGACAAATAGCTCTATTAAATAGGAGTTGTCTTTATACGATTTCGAATGGGATCAAACAATAAGGGGGTTGCAAGAAATCCACTAAAAGAATTTTTCTTTTAAATAGAGTTCTAAGTAGAATGGGCTCGGGGAAGGTAGAGTAGAAATTAGTATTATAAAAAAGTCGTAAAAAAAAACTAGGGTATATAGTAGCTAAAAAAAGAGTGATTCTTTTTTTTTTCGACGGTTTTTTTTATAACAGACACGGACGTAACAATCAAATTTTTATTATTGATTGGATTTTCCGAACAAAATATTAATATCTTTTTGAATTCCTTCAGATTGGAATTGTTATGCAATTGAAGAATAAGGCTATTTTTTTCTGGTTCTAAGGCTAGTAGTTCTAGGGGTCGAATGACGGCTAGTAGTTCTAGGGGTCGAATGACGGCTAGTAGTTCTAGGGGTCGAATGACGGCTAGTAGTTCTAGGGGTCGAATGACGGCTAGTAGTTCTAGAGGTCGTCTGATTATTAAGAAAAGGTAACAAAGATAAAATACGAGCTTGTTTTATAGCACTAGTAATTAATCGTTGTTGTTTTAAAGTAACTCTATTCACACGTCTAGATAATATTTTTCCTTGTTCACTAATAAATCGACTAATTAAACTCATGTTTCTATAATCAATTCGATCCCCCGATTGGATCGGGGGCAAACGCCTACGAAAAGATCGCTTGGATTTCGTAAAAAGTTTCTTAGATTTATTCATAATTTTTTTATTCCTTCTCTCTAAAATCCTATTTTGATCGGATCAAAATAAAAATGATTTTTATTTCTATTTTCTCTATAGTCTAGAGTTTCTATATAGAATTAAGAATATAGGATTAGATTTCTTTATATTGATTTTATATATATATATAGAGACTATAATTATTTATTCCGGTTCTTAAAAAAAAGAGTTGACATATAAGCCAAGCACTCCATTTGATCTATTTCTTTATTTCCCCGTGAATTGTATGTTTATAACAATAGGGACAGAATTTTCTCAATTCCAATTGACTCGGGGTGTTATGCCGATTCTTTTGAGTAATATATCTGGAAATTCCCGCCGATTCCTTCTTAATATAATTTCGAACACAACTGTTACATTCCAAAATAATTGTTACTCGAACATCTTTACCCTTTGCCATGAAACCTCCTTTGGATTTATGATTCACCCCAATCTTCTATTTGAAATTTAGCATCCCGAAAGAACAAGAACCAAAAAAATAGAAGCTGTTAACTAAAAAAAATGGATTCAATATTTCGTTGCAATGAATAGTAATTAAATAAAATAATAAGCAATACAATGATTTTTTGAAAACTATATTTCAAATCTTTGTACAGTTTTTTTTAAGTATCTCGTAGGATACTCTTTACCACGCAACACCTTCTTTTCGGTCTATTAATAATTTAATTGGATCCTGAACCCCCCACTTTTTCTAATAAAAAAAAATAATAATAAATAGAAAAAGTGGGTGGGGGTTAGTCCCCGATGGTTGGTTGTATCTCTAAATTTGTGAACCTTTTCTGATGTTAATAACTAGAATTAAAAAAAGGGAAATGTTAATGCATCTGGAAATAAACGATTAATCTCTATTAATAAACCTGCTAACGAAACGAACCATAGAGTACTTAGTACCGGCGCTACGGAAAGATATGTTTTTAGATCTCGCATTTGAAACCCTCCTTCTTTCTTCTTTATTGTATTACATTATATATAGTAATATATATAACTACAGATGTACATGTAGTTAAGAAGTTATTGTATACGTAACCCCCCCCCATTATAATTGAAATATTGGCTACTAGAACGATCTTATAGATTCCATTTTACAATGGAAACACCTATTTATGTCAAATTTCAATTTAGAGAATTCTCGTATAAAAAAGTCAATTTTGAATTATATGCTTATTATCTGATATGAGAAAAAAAGAAGAAGGATGTGGAAAACAAGGCAGGAATTCTCTACAATGAAACTGTAAACCAATTGAAAGGGATGTAGCGCAGCTTGGTAGCGCGTTTGTTTTGGGTACAAAATGTCACGGGTTCGAATCCTGTCATCCCTACCTATTACTGCTCTTCTGAGCAGTAACGATGGATCCATTTTCGATCTATCTTTTTTTTAAGAAAATTGGACATACATATAATTCTGAAATTTATGATGTCCTATTATATAGATATAGTATATACGTAAAAAATGGATTCTGGTTAAAGAATGTCCTCTTTATAGCCTTTTCGTTTTTTAGAAAAAAAAATAAAAGCGCTCTTAGTTCAGTTCGGTAGAACGTGGGTCTCCAAAACCCAATGTCGTAGGTTCAAATCCTACAGAGCGTGATTTCACTCTTGTTTATTAGATTGTGTCAAAATTCCACTGTTCGCAAATAATGGAGCAACAATCTGAATTAGACCTCCCGCATACGAAAACAAGAAGGAGGTCCGTAAAAAAAAAAGAGATATTAATTAATTAAAAGTCCAACTGATCACCACGCCTGTATTGTAAATAAGCAGTTACGAATAATCCAGCCAAAGTAATAGGAATTAGACCTAAGACGATTCCAAATAAAAAAACTTCAATCATTTCAATTTTCTTTCTTTTTTTTCATTTTTTTAAGGGAGAAAAGAGAGGTACTAGCTATTCCTAGCTCTTAATCTGTATTGCCGATGAATCTCAATGACCAAAATTGAGTAATTAACACGGTAAGGAACTCTCGAACATAATGAAATACCACAGAACTCCTTTTTTAGAAATGCATTAAATGAATTTCAAATAAGTCGTATTTTGCTTAGACCAATAAATATAACTGAGGTTATAGTTAAAGCTGCTAGTAGAAAACCGAAATAACTAGTTATAGTAGGCATGAAGGGACTCAATAAAATATGTTTTTTTATACATATGTTTCTAAAGTACTTCCCTAAGTTTCAATTTCATTTTTTTATTCTTGTAACTAGTATTTTTATCTATTTCTATCTCTAAAAAAAAAAATGAAATTGAAAATTTGTTAATTATCAATCATTATAGGTGGTATGCACAAAAATAGAGAAAAAGAACTAAATTCCGCGTCTTTGGCATCTGCACCATCTCAGGATTCAGAATTCACGTAACTGATTCATTTAAAAACTCTTTAATAAATTAATCATAAAAAAAATAATACATAAAAAAACAAAAAGCATAATAACCCGATTATCTAACTTTAGTCAAAACATATAACTTTTTTTGAATTAATATGTCCAAAAAATTTTTTAAGTTCTTTTATTCTTTTTTTTTTTTTAGTCACCTTAGAACCTAGAATAGGCCCCTTTCGACTTTATTAAAATTGAATTTACTTAAAGTTTAATTTGAACTCATTAGATTAAATAGTAGAGCGGTTTTCTTCATTTAATCTATCGAATGAGACCAAAAACGGGTATCCTACACGGAGAACGAGATCCGTCAAAAAAATATTTCTTTATTTGAACTCGATTTTTAAAACTTGTAATTAGCAATTTCTATTATCGTTTACTTTATAGGTTTTACGTTTTTATTTCGAGATTATATAGAAAAAAAAGTGAAAAACCCATCATCTTTGTAGTTAGTTAAATAAAGAAAAAGCCTTTGAATTGAATACAACAAAACAATGCCCGCATTACAAATATTTCGTATTATGCTTTTTTTATTATTTATTATGATTTTTTGTTGTTCTTTATTAATTGAGAAAAAAAGATTTTTTTGTTACTGGAAATGAATTCCTTAAAATGCAACAAAAAGAAAAAAAAAAGGGGGGGGGTCGCATTTTCATTAAATAAAAATCTCTTATACAATTATGCATATGCCTATGCAAAGAAAATGAAATTTATGTATTTTGGATTCAATTGACTTGGGACAATATGGGAATTCCCTTCATGAATTATTAGAATTAAAAACCAACCTCTTGGATTTTCATTTTATCCAATCTTTAGTTTATTTTCTAGTCTAAAACGAATAAAGGATCAAAGCCCCTATAGATTACAGGTACGGGAATTTGAAGAAGAAGAAGTGGGACGTGGTATACATCGACAAGCAAGAAAGAAAAGAAAGAAATTATCTAACACCTCGTTTATATACTAATTCAAATTGCGTTGCTGTGTCAGAAGAAGGATAGCTATACTGATTCGGTAGACTCTAAAAATACCCTTGGTACTTTATTGACGATCTCACAAAGATGGAATCTCGGTGAATTTTAATTTACTGATTCATCTTTTACAGA